TGAGTTCAATACACCCTGTTTAGCAGAAAGACGGATATTCCTTGCTTATTATCAGACAACCGCTTATTCACAAACCTCGTGTGGGGTGAATAGTTTTCGTTTCCCATCTCATGGAAAACCCTTTTCGCTCCGCTTAGCCCTATTTCCCTCTAGGGGTATTTTAGTGATAGGTTCTATAGGAACTGGACGATCCTATTTGGTCAAATACCTAGCGACAAACTCCTATCTTCCTTTCATTACAGTATTTCTGAACAAGTTCCTGGATAACAAGCCTAACGGTTTTCTTATTGATGATAGTGACGATATTGATGATAGTGACGATATTGGTGTGAGTGACGATATTGGTGTGAGTGACGATATTGATGTGAGTGACGATATCGACCGTGACTTTGATACGGAGCTGGAGTTTCTAACTAGGATGAATGCGCTAACTATGGATATGATGCCGGAAATAGACCGATTTTATATCACCCTTCAATTCGAATTAGCAAAAGCAATGTCTCCTTGCATAATATGGATTCCAAACATTCATGATCTGGATGTGAATGAGTCGAATTACTTATCCCTCGGTCTATTAGTGAACTATCTCTCCAGGGATTGTGAAAGATGTTCCACTCGAAATATTCTTGTTATTGCTTCGACTCATATTCCCAAAAAAGTGGATCCCGCTCTAATAGCTCCAAATAAATTAAATACATGCATTAAGATACGAAGGCTTCTTATTCCACAACAACGAAAGCACTTTTTTACTCTTTCGTATACTAGGGGATTTCACTTGGAAAAGAAAATGTTCCATACTAATGGATTCGGGTCCATAACCATGGGTTCCAATGTACGAGATCTTGTCGCACTTACCAATGAGGCCCTATCGATTAGTATTACACAGAAGAAATCAATTATAGACACTAATATAATTAGATCTGCTCTTCATAGACAAACTTGGGATTTGCGATCCCAGGTAAGATCGGTTCAGGATCATGGGATCCTTTTCTATCAGATAGGAAGGGCTGTTGCACAAAATGTATTTCTAAGTAATTGCCCCATAGATCCTATATCTATCTATATGAAGAAGAAATCATGTAACGAAGGGGATTCTTATTTGTACAAATGGTACTTCGAACTTGGAATGAGCATGAAGAAATTAACGATACTTCTTTATCTTTTGAGTTGTTCTGCCGGATCGGCTGCTCAAGACCTTTGGTCTCTACCCGGACCCGATGAAAAAAATGGGATCACTTATTATGGACTTGTTGAGAATGATTCGGATCTAGTTCATGGTCTATTAGAAGTAGAAGGCGCTCTGGTGGGATCCTCACGGACAGAAAAAGATTGCAGTCAGTTTGATAATGATCGAGTGACATTGCTTCTTCGGCCCGAACCAAGGAGTCCCTTAGATATGATGCAAAATGGATCTTATTCTATCCTTGATCAGAGATTTCTCTATGAAAAATACGAATCGGAGTTTGAAGAAGGGGAAGGAGAAGAAGTCCTCGACCCGCAACAGATAGAGGACGATTTATTCAATCACATAGTTTGGGCTCCTAGAATATGGCGCCCTTGGGGTTTTCTATTTGATTGTATCGAAAGGCCCAATGAATTGGGATTTCCCTATTGGGCCAGGTCATTTCGGGGCAAGCGGATCATTTATGATGAAGAGGATGAGCTTCAAGAGAATGATTCGGGGTTCTTGCAGAGTGGAACCATGCAGTACCAGATACGAGATAGATCTTCCAAAGAACAAGGCTTTTTTCGAATAAGCCAATTCATTTGGGACCCTGCGGATCCACTCTTTTTCCTATTCAAAGATCAGCCCTTTGTCTCTGTGTTTTCACATCGAGAATTCTTTGCAGATGGAGAGATGTCAAAGGGGCTTCTTACTTCCCAAACAGATCCTCCTACATCTATATATAAACGCTGGTTTATCAAGAATACGCAAGAAAAGCACTTCGAATTGTTGATTCATCGCCAGAGATGGCTTAGAACCAATAGTTCATTATCGAATGGATTTTTCCGCTCTAATACTCTATCCGAGAGTTATCAGTATTTATCAAATCTGTTCCTATCTAACGGAACGCTATTGGATCAAATGACAAAGGCATTGTTGAGAAAAAGATGGCTTTTCCCGGATGAAATGAAAATTGGATTCATGTAATAGCAGAAAGGTTTCCCATTCCTTAGCCTGAAAGATATGTGGCCATGAAATAGGGATTAAGTGGAACAGAATTGACTGGGTGGTAGAGTCGTGGAAACACCTCTTTCTTCCATATTTTGGACATGGAACAATATCTTACTGCTGAAACATGAAAGAATTGAAATCGTAGATCAAAACACTCTGTATGGATGGTATGAACTGCCTAAACAAGAATTCTTCAACAGCGAGCAAGCAGAACTATTACTCACTACATCAAAAAATTTCCATTAATGAAAGATGTAAATCCATTGGAAAATCAAAAATACGTATGTCGGATGAAATGGTGGTTGTTGCTATCTGCTCCAATAA